ACTATAAAAAATATAATGAAAAAAAAAAATAATTAAGTCAATTTTTTTTTTATTATATTATTAATATTTTCTATTTTTCTATGTTATTTTATATGTTTTTTTATCTTTTTTTATGTTATTACAATTACTTCAGTTATTCAATTGATCTTTTTTCTCTATATTATAATTCTATTTTATATCAAAAAAATTGGCTCAATAAAATCGGGTTTTGTTGTTATAGAACACGGTATTGTTATAGAACACGGTATTCTATATTCTATAGTAACAATATTCTATAGTAGCAAAGCAATAAGAAATACGAATAATAAATTTAACGAATAATATATTTTAAAATATGAATAGAACAAAAGAGGGGGGAGGAAATAATAAAGAAAAATTTATACAAAGCTAGATATGAATCATCCGCACCCTCTTTTTTGTATTTCATTAATTGAATTTTGTTTAATTAAGACTAAGTTCTGTAAAAACCCCCGCCTTCTTTAAAATATCATGAACAGTTCCTGTGGGCTGAGCTCCTTTTTCAAGGAAATACAGAATAGCGGGAACATTTAAATAGGTTTGATTATTTATCGGATCATAAAAACCCACTTTTCGAAGATCTCTTCCCTCTCTTCGGGATCGAACATCAATTGCAACGATTCGATAAACGGCTCATTGGGATAGATGTAGTTAAATAATACCCCCCCCCCTAGAAACGTATAAGAAGTTTTCTCCTCGTACGGCTCGAGAAAAAAATGATTAATTAAAAGTTATGTCTATGTATGGAATTATATGATTATGATATGGAATTAGAATGTCAAAAAGATCCATAAACAGCAAATCAATTAGACATTTAAACCCGTCTTTTTTTTTCGAAAAAAAAAAAGAAGAAAAAAGCATTCGTACTCTCATAACTCAAGTCAAATAACTCTCAAAATGCTAAAAAAAACTTAGGCATTCCTTTATTGAGTGGTCTCTAACCCCTTTTTTATTTGTCTCGCTTAGAATCTATTTCGATTCTTCATTTTAATCTAGTTGTTGAGAAAAGTGAAAAGGGTATTTCCTTGTTCTAGGATCTTTTATCTTTGTCTTGAATCATTAGGTTTAGACATTACTTCGGCGATATTTAATCATTTCAAAAATGGCAGCAACATGCCCTTTTTCTCTCTTTTTTTCTTTCTATAAAAGAATCATATGAACGATTAATTCCCGCATGATACACTTTTGATCGAAAGAGTTTTACGAATTCCAACAATTTTTCTTTTTGATTTGAAAATAGTTTGAATCGGAGCCTTTCGATTTCTATATCAAAAATAGACTTACGAAGTTGTTTCAACTTATTGATTTCCATTAACTAACCCTAGATCCTTGCCCCTTAAAAATGGATGTTTCTCTTCGAGCTCCATCCTGTACTATTTACATTACAACCCAACAAAAAGACGGATTATAATAGAACAAAGGATGTCGAGCAAAAAGCACCTTCATTTCTACATAATTGAAAGTGGTGGGTTTTGACATCCACAGCTGATCATGTCCTTCAAGTCGCACGTTGCTTTCTACCACATCGTTTCAAACGAAGTTTTACCATAACATTCCTCTAATTTGGAACATTGATTCAATTATGGAATCATGAATAGTCATTGGTTCAGTCGATACATAATAATCTATCTATAGTTCCTCCTTCTATATGAAAGAAATTTCTTTCTATATGCTATATGAAATAAATAGAGAATTTAGGAAGAAAAAGCCTCAATAAGAATTCAAACTAACCCATATTGTATGAATGCAATATATTTTTATTCTTTTTTACTTTTATTATACTTTTCTATTCTAAAAATAAAAAAAAAAATAAAGAATATCTAATAATAGTACGAAAATAATAATGATATCACGAATATTATAATAAATAACACAAATAAACTAATCTTTTTGAATATACCTTGCATCGTCAAATAACCCGATAGATCAAATAACTCGATCGAATAGATCCGCCAATCTCATAGTTCTTCGAGTGCCAATCTTAAGCTTAAGAAATCATTAAAAATAAAAAGCAAGAATCGCATTTTCTCCAATATTTGACTCTTAGAAAGAAGGTTATTAAAAACAAAAAAAAAAGAGCAATTTAGATTCGGATATCGTTATTCTGATATATGAAAAGAGCATGCTCTGGGACGGAAGGATTCGAACCTCCGAATAGCGGGACCAAAACCCGTTGCCTTACCACTTGGCTACGCCCCATTTAGATTTCTATTTGAAACTACTAAACACTAATATGGGTATTCCTTGTTCGTCAATTCCAGTTCCAAATAGCTATGGAATAGATTAGATTCTTGCTACGATTTTTGCACGTATGGATAGAGAATTAAACTGAATTTATTGATCATTACATAGAATTCAATTAAGATATTGTATGAAAGTATGATTTCTTCTATTCTCTTGTAAGAATTGAAGGCTTTTTGATTGGGTGAGTTCAAAGAAGTATTGTTTAGTCTGCCTTATTTTCCTTTCTTCATTTTTTTCCTTATATCAAAAAACATATTAATAACTCAATCAAAATTATCTCCAAGAACAAAATTTTGTTATGCTTAATATCTTTAATTTGATCTGTATCTGTTTTAATTCTGCCCTTTTTTCGAGTAGTTTTTTATTCGCCAAATTGCCCGAGGCCTATGCTTTTTTGAATCCAATCGTAGATTTTATGCCGGTAATACCTCTTCTCTTTTTTCTCTTAGCCTTTGTTTGGCAAGCTGCTGTAAGTTTTCGATAAGATCCTTAATACTGTCCTAGAAAAATTCATGATTGATTCAAGAAAAAAAAAAATTTAACAATTGAAAAGATCAGATAAGTCTTACACTTTGAACGAACCCTCAATTCAAAGATTGAAATTCTTGGATAGCCATAATAAATCTGGATCATCCCATTTCCTCATTCTCACCCTTTTTCGCCGAAGAACCCTATTTAGATTAGAGTCCGCCACAATATATAATTGTTTAATTGTTGGTATGAAAGAATTTTGTTTTGTAATGAACCACTTAACTCTTATTACAAGTGAATTTATGAAAATTCTTTTTGATTTCTAGAAATTCTAGAAATCACTTTATTTCTTGGTGTCAAAATCAAAATAAAATAGGATATTAGGATATGTGGTATAGTGGTATAAAAACGGGGAATCTATTCTCTTCTTTTTCCAAAAAAATGATCTTGGAGATTGTGTAATGCTTACGCTTAAACTCTTTGTTTACACCGTAGTTATATTCTTTGTTTCTCTCTTCATCTTCGGATTCCTATCTAATGATCCGGGGCGTAATCCTGGACGCGAAGAATAAAAAAGGGAGAGTTTCTTGCTTCATTTTTAGAAATGGTATTAGGATTTGATCTATTCCACTGCCAAAAACCGAAACGGAAAGAGAGGGATTCGAACCCTCGGTACGAATAACTCGCACAACGGATTAGCAATCCGACGCTTTAGTCCACTCAGCCATCTCTCCTAATTGAGAAAAGATAATTACTATGTTACAGCACACCAAAAGAAATGCTTGAAAAAAGCCCTTTTTACTTTGTTATATAGATTCTTTATTTTATTATTATTATATAGATTGATTATATAGAATATAGATATATCCAACTTTTCTAGAGATATATAGAACTTTTATCAGTAATTCCATTTCATTTATATTATATTCTATATCCTTTATATTCTTAAAATATTCTTAAATAAAAAAAGGGCTCTAAAGAAATATATCAAATAAAAAAAATATCGCTTTGATTTCGCTCAAAAGAGGCTTTTTTTTATTTTTTTATTTCCAATTTCCACGGACCGGCCTGGTCAGTACCCGGCCGGGCTCATTTTTTGATTTTCAACTCAAATAACTCATTTTTTCTATGATATTGAATCAACAATCAGAAGAAATCCTATTTCCGTTCCTATGATATAGAATCAAAATATTATTTCTATTCTTTTTTTCTTCCTATTTCTTTTTATTTCCATTTATTTTACTATAATAAATAAATAATAAAAAAATAATAAAAAAAAAAACTATGGATTTTTGCACAATCCATTTTTATGTTATGACTAAGTCTTTTTGTCGAACGCTATCTATCAAAACTCCTATAACACAAGTCTTCTGACAAAAGGCGGCAAGGCTCTCATTTTCAGGATTTTTTATGCTCCTATCTTGTAATCCTATCTTGATTACGCCCAATTCCCCTGTTCGACAAAGGGTCCCTTTATATACAATAATCACATTGTAGCGGGTATAGTTTAGTGGTAAAAGTGTGATTCGTTCTATTAATCCCCTTAAGAGTTAAGGGGTCCCTCGGTTTGATTCATATTCCGAGCAAAAACTTTATTTCTTAAAAGGATTTAATCCTTTACCTCTCGACGAAAGATTTGAGGAAGAATATACATTCTCGTGATTTGTATCCAAGGGCCAATTAAATTATATCAATTCCATTTTTTAGAATTATAAAATTCTATTTAATTTATATATAATTTAGATATATAAATATATATATATAATTAATATTGAATATAAATTAATATTGAAAAATTGGATTATAAAATTACGAAACATAATTTTTTTTTTTGAATTGGATCAATACTTCCAATTGAATAAGTATGAGGAAAAGATCCATGGATAAAGATAGAAAAGTGTATTTCTAATCGTAACTAAATCTTCCATTTTTTTTGATAGGATAGATTGAAGCAAAATAGCTATTAAACAATAACTTTGGTTTACTAGAGGCATTTACATCTTGTTTTAGCTCGGTGGAAACAAAATGCTTTTCCTAAGGATTTTCTCAAATAGAAATAGAGAACGAAGTAACTAGAAAAATTGTTCTATTCTAATCCCACTCTTCTAGAAGGATCATCTAGAAAGCGAATTGTTTTGAATGCATTCAGACAGAAAAGCTAACATAGATGTTATGGGCTAAATTCTTATTTCATTTCGTTCCTGCCTTATTTATATTTTATATATTTTCTTTTTTTTTTTGAATTTATCCATCTTCCATAAAGGAGC